ATTGGCCCTCTGAAACATGAAGTTCTGGTCCTGGAGGGATAATATCAACCACTTCACGCCCATTCGATGCATCCGTTATGGTTATTTCGTATCCCCCTTTTTCTTTTCGTATGATTTTGCTTACTATACCCGAAGCTGTGGCATTATAAACAGTATTGTTACTTTTGTTCCCGTCGGGATAAATCTGACCCCTCCCCCTGTTCCCACCTACGTATATTGGATATTTTAAGAAGTGAGCATCCTTATTGGTCGCAGGGTTCGGGGAAAGAATAGGAAAAGTGATTTCACTATATTTCTGACCAGGAACTGGCCCTATCACAAGAATATTTTTTTTAGTGGGTCGGTAGGTCTGAAAAGACAGCTTGCCTATCTTTTCTTTCATCTCAGGCGAAATGCGGTCGGAGGGGGCTAATTCAAACCCCTCTGGTAAAATAAGAACGGCCCCCACATTCAAAGACCCCTTTTTACCATTAGCAAGAACTTGTTTCAGTTGCATATCATGCGGAATTCTAACAACTGCTTCAAATACAGTATCAGGGAGTACCGCCTGTGGAACCTCAATATCGACGGGCTTATTAGCTAAATGACAATTGGCGCATACAATACGACCAGTTGCCTCTCGTGGATTTTCAAAACCCTGCTGCGCAAAAACGGGATATGCATTTGAAATCGATGCCCGAGTTATTATATATATCATGAGGGATACGGAAATGAATCGAGTAATCTCTCCCTTTAACGAAGAAAAGGTATTTCTAATTTGCATGGTCCAATCGTTGATCCCGAAAATTTCTACAATAAAATTAGGTAGGTCACTAATATAGTTCCCTATCCGCGATTCTGCTATTTACTGAAATAATTTTACTGGAATCTAGGATTCCTGGAATCTGAGAGGGATCCTCTGGATGGGTAGAAAAAGTCAGGTAAGTACGGCTTTGAATGCTTTGCTTATGTACAAAATCAGAAATATTCGAATTGGATCATGGAATCGCTTTTCACTCAGTCATTGAATGATAAATCACTACAAGTGACGGAGATACACGATTTAAATAAGAAAAAAGCCAATATTTAAAAAACGTATCTAGAATGACTGGAAAAGTGGAAACAAGAACAGATAGAATAATATCATTATGAGCAAATCCAAAATCGTTGTAGGCATAGCCAATCAGTAGTTCCCAACCGCGGGGCGAATGGAATCCGATACATAAATCAGTTACGAAAAGAATCGAAAAGGCTTTTATTGTGTCGCTTAAATTATATAGGAATTCTTGAACCCAAGAGTTAAGAATAAAAAGTTCTTCATTACACAGAATCGAATAACCACTTAGAATAACAAAGTAGATTGTATTTGTCGAGAAGTGAAAAATCGTATGGATATGATCCTCATCGTGCATCTTGATTAATTGGACTCTTTCTTTCTGGAGCCCTATACGAAGCTTTTCTAGATGTCTTTCCGGAAATTCCTTTATCATTTCGTCCAAGAGGAATAATTCCTCTAATTCTATGAATTTTTCTAGAATAGCCTTTTCCTGAATATCGTTCAAAAAGGTTTCGGGTTGACTAGTATTCCACCAATTAGTAACCCAGGATTCCAGACTTTTATTAAATGAGAGAGGGATCCACCAGGGCAAAAATACTACAAATACTATAGATAAAAGATATCTAAGGGGAATGGATGCGCTCTTTTTTGTCATTTTTTCATCTGTGAATTGTTAATGAACCCACCTCATTCGTTGATTCTATGCGATCTAATATTTCTATCAAGCATGAGTTCTATTACAAGGTATTGCGCCTATAAATCGAGTCTCTTTTTTTTAGTTGTGATTCGGCGGTTAGTCCTTGAACCTAGTGTAGAAAAACTACAGAAATCGAAGAAGAATCCACTTCGAATTCTTCATTCGAATTTGAATTTGAATCAAGAAATAATAAAAAACAATATTGTTTCTAGATATCCCAATTGATCAAATAGTCAAAGTGATTCCCCCTTTCGACGAATGCCCGAAAGATTCAAATTCAAATAATGAATATTATTCGCATTTCGAAATGAAAGAACTTTTTTTTTTCTATTAAAAATGAAACTCTCGAATATTTTGAAAAAATGAAAAAAAAAAAAGGATTCTTGGGGGTTTCCGCCTGCTGAGAAAGCGTTTCTTCTTCAGTTCATTTTTCAAAACCCTTCAATTGGTACACGCAAGAAATAGGCCAATTCCGCAGCCTTTTGCTCAATTTCTCGTGGGGTCAAATTCTCATCAGTACGATTCAAGGGAATGGCCCCCAAGTCTCTGCTTTCTATATAAAGGACACGACGAGCATAAATACCCTCTTTAACTTCTATTCTGATGGACTGAATATCTTTCATAAGGAATCGGAGAAAGATGCGGCGATTTTTTCCAGGAAATCCCCAACGAAAAATACACACTATTCCTTCTTTTGTATCAAATCGATCATAACCGCTACCTACATTCCATGTAATTGTGCACCACAAATAGGAACTAATAAAGAGACCCGCGATCCCGTAGAAAGACATCACGATCCCTTGTGGAAAAAAATTTATTTGCTGAGACGGAAATAAAGATAGCAAATTCCTATCAAGATAACTAGAAATTCCAACCACTAAGAATCCTAATGAACCTAAAAAAAGGATAAGGGCCCAGCAGAAATTGCTTGTTTTGCGAGAGCCTGCTATAAACTCTATCCATATATATTCTGATCGCCAACTCATACATACTAGCTCCAGTTGCATTTTATTGGAATTGGGGAAATAACCAAAAGAAAATCGATTTTAGTTTACTTTTTGTGTTTCCGAAGTAACTCTCATCAACTAGTACTATTTTGATATGAACTCTTAGCAGTAAGTCATCGAATTGCTTAGATCTAATAAAATCAGAGCATCCCCTTCATATGAGTCCCTATAGATCGATACATACATATAGATACATTGACTTTCATTGCAGACATGAGTTCGGATCGCAGCCTATTGTTGAAAATAGATAGATGAAAATAGATAGAATTAATTTACTTATATATCATGTTTACACACGCATAAGAGCTCTTTCGTTTATGCTCGGAGAAAGCCACCTCTTAGTCTTATACACTATTCTACTAAATGGATATCCATCATCGCTAAGTCTTGAAAAAAAAAACTAGATGAGAGTTGACCTTGATCCGATCGGATTTAAAGAATCTTATTTTTTTCAAGATAAAGAAATAAAGAAGCCATTGCCATTGCCGGAAATACTAGGCCCACTAAAGGCACAAAAATAGAGGGAAAGCTGTTGAGAATTGTCATAGAAAGGGTACCTCGATTTAATATTTGTACCTGTTATTGGTATAAAGATATCCTATAATAATTTGAATTCATATTCTAATTATTATCATATTCTAATTCGTATATAAATGTATATTAAGTAGACTTATAGAATTGTATATAAGTATACTAAGTATACTAAATGAGTATATATACTAAGCGCAAGGAATGTAGAACTAAATAAACGGACCTATTCATCTTTATACATGAAATATATGTATGATAACCCATTTTCGTTATTATTATTACTTATTTTTCTTCTTCTGTTGTTCTTAGCTAAAGAATTTCTTACAAATTCCCGAAGGATTCATTATAATCCGATCCAACAGCAGGGATTCCTAGGAAAATGGTCCTTATTAGGAGATATAGAAAGATGCAAGATTTTCTATTTTCTCCATTTGAATGATATATACATACGTAAGAGGGGAACAAGAAATTCTTTTATTTGCCCTGCCCCCCAATGAATTCTAAGGAAGAATGCTTTTTTTATGTTGTTTTGTTGAGAGAGGTTTACTGATTACTAATCCGTCATATCCGTAAAAAAAAAAGAATTATCCGCATGCTTATTTGTACAATGAAATCTTATGTCACCAAAGAAAAATCCATTCTTCGGATTTTGTTTTATTTTGATTCGGATAAACTAACTAACTAATTGTTCGCCACAAAAAAAAATTTCACTTAAGAACTCTACTGAAGTTAATTTTGATTCAAAGGAAAAAAGGCGTGGAACTGAAATAACTCGCTCAGAACACCTTTTAAAGGATTACGTGGTACGATTGGATCGAATAAGCCCTTATGGAATAAATATTCAGCGGCTTGGGAACCTTCAGGTACTGTCTTATTCAATGTTTGTTCAATTACTCGTTTACCCGCAAATGCAATATAGGCATTAGGTTCAGCAATAATGATATCCCCCAACATACCAAAACTAGCTGTCACTCCACCAGTAGTAGGAGATGTAAGAATTGATACATAGAATAACTTTTTATTTAATTGATAATCATATAAAGCAGAAGAGATTTTAGCCATTTGCATCAAGCTCAAGCTTCCTTCTTGCATGCGTGCTCCCCCGGAAGCACACACCAGAAGAAGAGGTAAAATTTTATTGGCAGCATACTCGATCAAACGGGTGATTTTCTCGCCTACTACGGATCCCATACTACCCCCCATAAACTGAAAATCCATAACCCCAATTGCGATGGGAATCCCGTTTAGTTGCCCTGTACCTGTTTGAACAGCCTCCGTTAATCCTGTCTTTGTTTGATAAGAATCAATACGATTTTTATAAGGTTCCTCTTCTGAATTAAATTCAATGGGATCTATAGAGACCATGTCGTCATCCATCGGATCCCAAGTACCTGGATCAACCGAAAGTTCGATTCTATCTGAGCTACTCATTTTCAAATGAAATCCACATTGTTCACAAATATACATTTTTGACTTAAGAAATTTCTTATAATTTAATCCATAACAATTTTCGCATTGAACCCATAAATGCCTGTATTTTTGAGTTACATCGAGATCATCAGAACTTTCGCTTATAGTTAAATCACTACCATTCGTGCTACTTTGTATATTGGAACTCTCGCTTTCACTACTATTTCCACTTTCACTAGAAATTAAATTATAAATGTAACTGGCACTATAATAGTCACTACTACTTAAAATGTGACTATCAATACAGATTTGAGAATGA